TAATATAATTCAACGAAACAAACGGCAATTATGACTTAATAAGTTAAATTAATAAAATAAAAAAAGTATGAAAGTATGTATGTAAGGTACTTTTTTCTATTTATAGGATTAAACAAAAGGATTCGCAAATAAAAGTGCTAATGCCACGACCAACCCATAAATTGTTAAAGCTTCCATAAAGGCTAGACTAAGCAATAAAGTACCTCGTATTTTACCCTCTGCTTCTGGTTGTCTTGCAATACCTTCCACAGCTTGTCCTGCAGCAGTACCTTGACCAACCCCTGGTCCAATAGAAGCAAGCCCTACGGCCAATCCGGCAGCAATAACGGAAGCGGCAGAAATCAGTGGATTCATGGTAAGTTCCTCGCACAAAAAAAAGAAATAGTTAATGATACAATCAATCAAGGAATTATTATTTATTATTCATTTTTTTCATTAAGATACAACGGCCGGGGTAACTAAAAACCCCGACTCGAAATGAATTACTGAACTGAAGAATTATCTCGTTTTTAGTTTCTAGTCCTGTTTGTTTGATTAAATAAGCATTTTAACAGAATTATCGAATTCTAATGGGATATAGATATAATTTTAAGTAGATAAGCATAACATAGAATTAATTACATAATTCATTTTATTTTTTCATTCCAATTAGAATTCTATTTCTATTATAATAATAATAATTATTATGATATTCTTCTTCTATATATAATAATATTATAGAATAAGAATATAGGATGATATATAGTATATAGTCTCATTCTCATCCCATATAATTAGTGAATATCGAATATCATTCTAATATCACATATACATTTGTTTCTTTCATAACGTGAACTGCAGACATTTTCCATTTTCTTTTTTCTTATATTAAATATTAAATTAAATAAGATTCTAGAATCACTCCTAGAAACATAGACGGGAACTGGACTTATAGACATTACACATATCCAGTATTACCCTCCCAACCTATCTTTTTTACTATAATATCGTACATCTTTTCTCTTACAACTGTAGGTCGTATAGTCATACGTATTTTTTTCTGTTCTACAGCCAATCGGATAATCGGATTATATGCATGAATTGGGAGAAGGTTAATTTAATAAAAAAAGACTATTTTGAAAGCAAGTCAATGATGACCCTCCATGGATTCACCTATATAAGCCGCAGCTAACGTTGCAAAAATAAGAGCTTGAATACCACTTGTAAATAATCCAAGAAACATAACAGGTATAGGAACTACTGAAGGGACTAAAGAAACAAGAACAACAACTACTAATTCATCAGCCAATATATTCCCGAAAAGTCGAAAACTAAGAGATAAAGGTTTTGTAAAATCTTCTAGGATGTTAATTGGCAAAAGAATTGGAGTTGGTTGAATGTATTTCCCGAAATAACCCAATCCTTTTTTGGTAAGACCCGCATAAAAATATGCAACTGACGTGAGTAAAGCTAAAGCAACAGTAGTATTTATATCATTCGTGGGCGCAGCTAACTCCCCATGAGGTAACTGTATGATTTTCCAAGGTAAAAGAGCACCCGACCAGTTAGAAACAAAAATAAATAGGAACATAGTTCCGATAAAGGGAATCCAAGGACCATATTCTTCATATTCTTCCCCAATCTGAGTTTTGCTCAAGTCTCGAATAAATTCAAGCACATATTCGAAAAAATTCTGACCATCGGCCGGAATGGTTTGTGGATTTCGAACAGCTATGATGACTGAACCTAATATGATAGCAATTACAACCCAAGAAGTGATAAGTACTTGAGCGTGGATTTGTAAACCTCCTATTTGCCAATACAAATGTTGGCCTACTTCTACACCTGATATATCGTATAACCCTTTGAGTGTTTTAATGGAACATGGTATAACATTCATATTGTCCTCTGACAGAAATTAAACTTCAAAAAAGAAATTATTTTGATTCAACCATCTCTTTCTCAACTCACCAACTTGAATCATTAATTGTATATTATATTTAGGATACCAAAAAATCACATAACATCATAACAAAATATCAATATCCCGAGTACTTTTTTGTACTGTGTTTATACTTTTTCTTTCTATTTTCTTTTTTTTTTTTTTTATTATATTACTATTTTTTATTATATAATATATATTTTTATTGTATATTTTGTTATGTTTATGCTATGTATGTTTTAAAATAGTAACTGATCCAATATGAATTCCCCCAAAATTCATTATTAATTAATTTTATTACTCTTAATCATAATATAATTAACGATTTCTTATATAACTAGAATGCCCCTCGCAAATTGCGGATACTAATTTGTTAAGAACCAATCGGATTGATGCTATAGCATCATCGTTGGCTGGAATCGAAATATCCGCGAGATCCGGGTTACAATTTGTATCGATTAAACAAATCGTCGGAATCCCCAAAATTACACATTCTCGAAGAGCCGTATATTCTTCTTGCTGATCAACGATGATCACAATATCAGGTAACCCCGTCATATATTTGGTTCCACCGAGATATGTTTGCAAGGTAGATAATTTTCTCTTCAACATTGCTGCATCTCTTTTTGGAAGACGATAGAGTTTCCCCACTTTTTGTTCTGCTCTTAAGTCCCTGAATTTTTGCAGTCTCGTTTCCGTGGTGGACCAATTTGTTAACATACCGCCGAGCCATTTTTTATTAACATAATGACACCGGGCTCTTATTGCGGCTGATGCTACTAAATCCGCTGCTTTATTTTTAGTACCAACGATTAAGAAGTTTTTTCCCTTACTTGCTGCATCAAAAACTAAATCACAGGCTTCCGATAAAAAACGAGCAGTTCTAGTGAGATTTGTAATATGAATATCTTTACGCTTTGCGGAGATGTAGGGGGCCATTTTTGGATTCCATTTCTTGGTACCATGACCAAAATGAACTCCTGCCGCCATCATCTCTTCCAAATTTATGTTCCAATATCTTTTTGTCATTGTTCTCCACACTTCCTTTTTGTTTTTTTAATTAACAAAGAGACGAGGTACCCTGAAATAAATAATTGTTCCGATGGAACTTTCTGACGGAAATTGAACATTAATATACTGCTCAAAGCATTAATTTCTTTTTCTTTTCATTAATTATTTATTGTTATTTATTACGTTATTACGAAATTCTCGTTACCAAAGAAAGAATTGGATCAGATAATTAAAACATAGTTAAAGTAAAAGAATCCCCCCTTAGGAATCATGACATCGGGTAAATAATTGTTCTGATGTCTCATGGAAATTTGTCTCATCGAAATTATTTGGAACATAAGAACAAAATAATTTTCTATGGTGTAACAAAATATCTCTCATTTCCAAGTCAAATAGATTTTTTCTTTTTATTTCCAAATAAATGTTCTTTTCTTGCATTGAACAATGTACTAATTTTTGGAATCCGGTACCAACAGGTATAATTCCCCCCAGAACAACGTTCTCCTTCAGACCTTTCAACCAATCAATACGACCCCGTAGAGCAGCTTTTGCTAAAACCCGAGCGGTTTCTTGAAAACTTGCTTCAGATATGAAACTTTGAGTATTCAAAGATGCCCTTGTTATTCCCAATAGAATTGCCCGATAAGAAATTGCTTCATCCAAAGCGTGCCCGGCCCGTTCTGCTCGCAGCAATCCGATTAATTCTCCAGGTGAAAAAACATTAGACATTCCATCTTCTGAAACCAACACTTTTGATGTTACTTGACGTACAATAATCTCTATGTGTCTATTATGGATCTGTACTCCCTGGGATCGATAAACCTTTTGAATTTTATTAACCAAAGAAATACGACTTTGAGCTATGGTTAGCTCAGCCCGAATTAAGAATCCCCAGGGAAGTCCAAGAATTCTTGGTATACGTTCGTTCCAACCTTCCGTTCTCCTTTCGAGGTTCATCGATATCGAATCAATGGAACGCACTTCTAAGATTTGTTCCACTTTTGGGAGACCTTGTGTTATGTCACCCGATCTCGATTTTTCATATATAAATGTAACTAATGTATCCCCTTCATAAAGGATTTTTCCATAATGACCATGAACGGTTGCTCCCGGAGTGGCCAAATAGGGCTTAGCTAATCTTATAACTAAAGAATCAACATGAACAATTAGAATTTGACCAGATTTTTTTACGCGTGGTTCGTCTTTGAATAGACATATATTTTCACAAATAAATTGTCCAAGGCTAATTATTGTAAATGTTTCTTCCCAATAATCGTGATGGAGAAAACACCAATTCAAACGGAATGGATTCAAAAAAATAATGTTAATGTTACTGCATGGATCGGGATTATAAATCCTTCTATTTTCATCTATTAAACAGTATTTAAGCGCTTGAAGTACTTCAAAAGTCTTTTTCAAATTAGCAAATAGCCAATACGTCTTTAACAAGATCTGATTATAAGTTATTAAATGATAAGATGAATAAAAATTGGCTATTTTAGGTACAATAGTCCCTAAGGGACCTAACAAATCCATAATTGGAATTATGGGATTTGATTCTTTTTTCATATTGTTATTAGATTTCGATTTCGAACCATTGAATGGGCCAATTCGAAAACAATTGGATGATGACAAAATTATCAAAGATTGGCACTCCTTATTTCGATTCAACAATGTACCAATACCGATAGTACCATTATGCTGATGCTGGGGAATTGATTGAATCTTCGCCTCGGAATAAAAAGGATTAATATTGCTGTGATCTAATCCATTATCAGGAATCCATCCCGAACTTGTCCTATCATACCTTTTTCCGGTATACGAAACAGTAAACTTGACTAACTCAATTCTTATAAAATCGCGAATCAGATCATTTGACCTTACCTCAACAAAGGAAGCGCGAACCTCCTCTATAGAACCTTTTTGTTCTTGGTCCCAATTCAATACTAAGCAAGTCCGAACTAATTGAAGACTTGTATGAGAAATACCTCGAATTGACTTGCTATTTCCATAAAGAATATAATTGACAATTTGAAGCTGGACATTATCTTTTTCCCTCAGGATCTCCTGCGGGAAAAGTGTTGCTAAATTTATCCCATCTGCTATTTCATATGTGGCTACGGGTCGAACCGAAACAAAATACTTTTTCTTGGTAGGTGTGATCCGTTGGACATAGATCCAATTTTTCCATTTTTTTGATTTCTTAGAATTTTTTTTTTCTGTTTCCGGCGGTATCAAAATGCCGCTGTGCCTGGATATCTTATCTGTCTCCCCAGGAAAATAAATATCTCCGGAAAATATTTTTAGTTCAATATATTTTTTTTTTCGCTCCACCCGCGCTAATCCACCCACTCGACTTCTTGTATTTAAAGTAAGTCGTGTATCTATTCCGATGATACTATTGTTCCGGACCATTATGAGCGAGGCTCCAGGTAAGATATGCACTTCTTCGAGAATGAAAAAAAACCGATCTACTTTCATTTGGCATTTCGAGCTAAATTCTTTTGATCCTCGATATTCAATCAAGTCCTCTTTTTTTGTGATTGAATTTACCTCTACAGTACCATATTTAGTAATTCCCGAATTTCTTCTTCTGTATCGAGGGTCATCAAAATAAGCAAGAATACTATTTTTACGTAAAATACCTTGTGTTGGTATTTCAATCGAAATACCAACACGGGGTATTAGTTCTTTATCTCGTTCCGGATCATATTGTAATGGGATGGTGAATCTATTTCTTCGCCTTTTCGCCAAGAAATAAGAATTTTCGTAGAGAAGAGAAGGATATATGAAATTACAACGGCCGTTGAATATTATTTGATCAGGTCTTGAATATTCCAAAATTTCCCTATCTTTTTTACCAGAAGTATCCACCAACAATTTATGTCTTACTCGATTATTAGTCATTGAGAGATCAGACATATATCTTTCCTTTTCGTCGACAGAAAAAGAATGAACATTCATTTGATCTTGATCCTTGTGGAGCGAAAAAGACACTATACTGGATCTGTACAGACCTCCCGCTAATATCCATAAATGACTTGTTTTTGGTAATAGATGAACATTACCATATGTATATTCTGGTGCATGGTGGACATCGGTACTCCAGTGCATTTCCCCCTCTGATTCAGAATAAATATGTTTTCGGACCTTCTCTTTAAAATGAAAAGTGGACGTCCCGGCACGAATCTCGGCAATCACTTGTTCTGATTCTACATATTGATCATTTTGAACGAAAATCAAACTTTTTGGTGGAATATTCACAGCATGTAGAATATCCCGACTCTCAATAGTTACATACAAGTCCATAGAACATAGAAAAGCAGGATGCCCATGACGGGTACGTGTAGGATGAACCAACTTTTCATTGAATTTGATTTTTCCATTAGAAGGAGCTCGCACATGTTCGGCAGTACCCCCTGTGAATACTCCGCCAGTATGAAAAGTTCTTAATGTTAATTGAGTCCCCGGTTCCCCAATTGATTGACCCGCAATAATACCTACGGCTTCCCCCAATTCAACCAGGTCGCCATGAGTAGAACTCCGGCCATAACATAATTGACAGATCCAAGAAGTACTCCTGCAAGTAAAGGGGGTTCGAATATATATTGGTTGTACTCGAAAGTTTATGAATCGATTGACAAGGGCAATCCCAATATCTTGATTTCGGGTCGCAAGGCATCGTAGACCAATATATATATCGTCTGCTAATACGCGACCAATTAGTGTTTGGACAAAAATTTTATCTGTCATACCATTTCGAGGGCTCACGGAAATACCTCGGATAGTGCCGCAATCTGTTCTACGTACAATAATGTGTTGAACTACTTCAACAAGTCTACGTGTCAAGTATCCGGCATCTGATGTTCGTACAGCAGTATCGACAACTCCTTTGCGGGCCCCATAGCAGGAAATTATATATTCTGTCAAAGAAAGTCCTTCGCGTAAATTGCTTTGAATGGGTAAATCAATCATTTGTCCTTGAGGATCTGACATTAATCCTCTCATACCTACTAATTGATGTATCTGAGATGCATTTCCTCTAGCTCCCGAAAAAGACATTAGATGTACTGGATTAGAAGGATCAGTCATCCGAAAATTAGGATTCATTTCTTGTCTCAAATATTCACTTGTAGCATACCATATCTCAATGGATTGACGTAATTTTTCTACCGCGTCTACATTCCCATAATGATAGTGTTTCTCCAAAATAAAACTTTGTTGTTCAGCGTCTTGGACTAACCATCCCTTAGAAGGAATTGTTAAAAGATCATCAATTCCTAATGAAATAGATGTAGCAGTGGCTTGATGGAAACCCAAAGTCTTTACTTGATCTAGTATATGTGATGTATATGCCATTCCGAAATGATCTATCAATCTGCTAATAAGTCTTTTCATAGCAGTTCCATTTATCACTTTATTGTGAAAGACCAGATCGGCCCGTTCTGCCATAAGTACCTCTTATATTTATTCTGCTAAGTATGATTCGACAATGGATCTGAGCTAGTGATTCGAAAACTTCCTTTCCCCAATCTCAATCTTAATTCACACAGAAATTCAGAAATTAG